TTTGGGGCTTCTACTCTGACGTAAAGTTCTTGTTTTGACAATTCAAAATTGGGCGAAGGTTTTTTACTAATGAATCTATATTCAAAATCATTCCATTCGGAATCTTTTGCTCTATCAAAGCGTCGGACTTCTAAATTTTCATAAGGTCCCCCCGGAATTCCTTCTAGAGCCTGTTGAATCATTTTTATGGATTCTGCCATTTCACCGATTCGTACTAAATAACGAGCTAATGAGTCTCCTTCTTTTTGCCATTGGACTTCCCAATCGAATTCATTGTAACACTCATATTGATCAACTTTACGAAGATCCCATTGGATTCCGGAAGCTCGTAACATTGGGCCCGATAAGCCCCAATTTATTGCTTCTTCTCCCCCAATAATGCCTACTCCTTCAACTCGTTCCAAAAAAATGGGATTTCGTGTAATAAGTTTTTGATATTCGTCAACTCCTGTTAAAAAATAATCGCAAAAATCCAAACATTTATCTATCCAGCCATAAGGTAAATCAGCAGCTACTCCTCCGATACGAAAAAAATTATGCATCATTCGCATACCTGTGGCAGCTTCAAATAGATCATATATCAATTCCCTTTCTCTGAAAATATAGAAAAAGGGAGTCTGTGCACCAATATCTGCCATAAAAGGGCCAAGCCATAACAAATGAGAAGCTATGCGACTCAGCTCTAGCATAATTACTCTGATGTAGCTGGCTCTTTGAGGTACTTGAATATTTCCCAATTGTTCTGGTGCATTTACTGTTATTGCTTCGGTGAACATAGTAGCCAGATAATCCCAACGCGTTACATAAGGCAAATATTGTACAATTGTTCGGTTTTCCGCAATTTTTTCCATTCCTCTGTGTAAATAACCTAGTATGGGTTCACAGTCAATAACATCTTCACCATCAAGAGTAACAATCAGTCGAAGAACACCATGCATTGATGGGTGGTGAGGACCCATATTGACTATCATAAGATCTTTTCTTGTAGCCGGTACAGTCATATCTTTTTTCCCCAATTCATTATTCTATGAATTTTTCAAAATGAGGTTCGGTCAAAATCAAACAAAATATAAAAATCTAAAAAAAAATGGTTCAAACGTTGAATTAACGAGTTTTTGGCTCTCGAATATCCAACTGACCAATTAATTTCTTATAACGTACTCTATTTTTCTTTGACAAATACGCCAACAGCCGTTGACGTTTTCCCAGAATTATTTGTAAACCCCTCTGGGATAAAAAATCTTTTTTATGCAATTCCAAATGTGAAGTAAGTCTTCGTATCTTATTGGTGAAACTGAATACTTGAAATTCGACGGACCCCTTGTTTTCTTCTTTTTCTTCTTGTTCTTGTGAAATAATTAAGATAAATGAATTTTTGACCATAAAAGAATTTTCCATTTTTTTTTTTACTGATCAGAAATAATAATGAGAGTTTCCTCTTACTCTTGTATATATGATTGTATATATAGATACGATTGTATATATGATTTTTCTATCCAAATCGAATTTTCATTTTTTATTTATTAATTTGATTTGGATAGAAAGGTGTAATATATACAATCGTATCTATATAAAACGGAAGAGCGTCGTGAAAAAAAAAAACTGTGGTGAATCGTCTGTTACAGAAAAATAATGTCCAGGGGGGAGTCAAGCACAAAAAACCCAAAAAATTATATAAATAGATAATTATAATATAAATAGATAATTATAATATATAAGTTAATTGTAAGTTAATTGTTAATTATCTATTTATATTATAAATTATCTATATTATTCAAAAAAAAAAAAAAAAAAAACAAAAAAAAAAAAAATCAAATCTTTTCAAGACAAAATCTTGCACTTACATTAATGGACTCTCCATAGCACCGGTGGGTGTGCTATATATATATATATATATATATATATATATATATATATATATATATATATATATATATATATATATATATAGAGAGAGAGAGAGAGAGAGAGAGAGAGAGAGAGAGAGAGAGAGAGAGAGAGAGAGAGAGAGAGAGAGAGAGAGAGAGAGAGAGAGAGAGAGAAGAAGAAGAAGAAGAAGAAGGGAGAGAGAGAGAGAGAGAGAGAGAGAGAGAGAGAGAGAGAGAGAGAGAGAGAGAGAGAGAGAGAGAGAGAGAGAGAGAGAGAGAGAGAGAGAGAGAGAGAGAGAGAGAGAGAGGAGAGGGGAGAGAGAGAGAGAGAGAGAGAGAGAGAGAGAGAGAGAGAGAGAGAGAGAGAGAGAGAGAGAGAGAGAGAGAGAGAGAGAGAGAGAGAGAGAGAGAGAGAGAGAGACTATTCTTTAATTTTTAATATTTCTATTATTATTTCTATTATTATTATTAATATTTCTATTATTAATATTATATATATTATTATATTATATTATATATTATTATTATATTATTAATATAATAATATAATAATAATAGAAATATTAATAATTAATATATATTATATAATATAATAAAAAAAAAAAAAAAAAATATACTAAAAGATTCTATTTAAATATACTATCAATTAATTCTGAAGTGTATTGTGGATACATCTGTATTCTTGACATACTGAAACGACTACCATTATTGGTATCAAACCAATACCGATTCATACAAGCTAAATCTTCTAATCGGTAATTGGGCCAAAGAAATAATTTGAATTTCATTAATTTGTTTTTATTTGCATTTGTGTTAAAATGCTTATCCTTTTTCAAAAACTGTCCACAGTTTCTTATGCCGTTTTCATTGAAAAATAGTAGATTTCTATCTACGTTTACAGCATTCCCCTTCCAGGAATTGAAACAAATTAGAATTCTCAACTCTCTACGACGTCTAGTAGATAGAATATTTTCAGGAACAAATAAATCATAATTATTTTTATCTTCGTTCACAAACATAGTGCTATGTTGTGAAATGGATTTCTCAAAAGGACTCTTATCAAATTCTTTTATATATTTTTTATCAGTTTTAGCTTGTTGTTTACTTTTATTGATCAATGAAATACCTACGGTCTGATATATAAAAAATTCTTCATCCCATTTTTTAGAGAAACGAACTGGTTCAATAATAAATATTCCTCTTTTTATCAATTCTGTAAGAGATAGATTTTTTTGAATCAACATTACATCTAGACGCATCTCTCCTCTTTGAATTGAGGATATAGCAATTTCCCTTATATTTGTCAGTCTAAGTAATAAACAATATACCTTGATATTGTTGATCATTCTTTGATTCAAAGAATCATCCCATCTTAATTGAAAAAGAAAATATTTTTTCAGGAATAAATCTAGTTCTGCTTCCTTCTTACTTTTGAATTGTTTTTTCTTTCTACGTTTTTTAATGGTTGATTCTGTATCATTTTTTTTAACATCTTCTTTTTTCTTTTGTTTTTGTATATCTTGTTGTGTATCTGATCCAAGATCTCTTTGATTTAGTTTTTGTTTTTGTTGGTTCCGATTTTCTAATTCAAAATATCCTTCTTTATTAGATCGTAGATTAAGATCCTTTTTTTGATTTCCGTCAATGTTCTTATTTTGACTAATATTCTTATCTCTATGAATGTTTAAAAGAAGAAATTGAATTGGTATAATCCACGGTTTAAGCTTATATGCATCATAAAGTAGTCCAAATTCTGGGAAGAACCAAGATTCCAGATTTGATATAGGACGAAATAGCCTTTCTTTATTCATTCCCATCCAATCAAAAAGCTTTTTTCTTTTATTGAATGGTTTTGTTTTTTGATGAATCGTGAGAGGATAAATATTTTTATTATAAATTTTTTGATAATTATTAGTTTCAGCTTTAGTATTTTTATTAATCTTGGTACCAACATGCATATTAGTCCAAGCACAGTCCATATAGAAATTTTTTCTAAAACAAAACCGGAGAGTTCTACAATCAAAGTATTTTCTATCTAGATATTTTTCTCCATATGGACTAGATTCTTCTCCTAGATAATCACTAATATCTATATCTACTAGTACATAAAATGATTCGGGTTTCTGTGTTTTCTGTGTATTGAAATTAGATGGGATTCTTTGGTCTCTGTTTACTTGTGATGGCGATGCATAAATATATGAGTCCCCTCCACTCTCATAATTCACATATTTATGTGCTAGAAGATCATATTTGTAATTTTTTTTGAATTTTTCTTTTTGTCCTGTCCGTGAGTCTATTCCGTAATAATTTTGTTTCACGTAATGAATTAATTGGTTTTTTTTATATGAATCCAATATTCTTGAGTTTTTTTTTTGAGTTGTACAACGTTGATTGACTCTATTTCTCCATTTTTGTGGTACTAATCGAGACCATTGAGATTGAGATAAATTGTATTGATAATGATTCTTTAACCAGTTTTTCCATTTATTCATTCCAGACTTATAAAATTTCTTATGCTTTGAGGTGGAATCAAATAGTCCTCGTGTCCTACAAAAATCTTTGATTCTATCTTTAAGAAAGAGACGGATTCCGTGATATTGAAGTACGGATTTCAAGTAATATTTGTTATTAACTTGAATTTCTGACAAATCAGTATAAAATACATATGCTTGTGACAAAGAGGATAAGTCATAATAAAGGTTTTTATTATTAGAAAGCGACTTTTTCATTGTCGAAATAAAGTGAATTTTATTTTGATTTGTTTGATCAATCCCTTTTTTATTTGTTTCATCAAAGAATTTATTGATCATTTTTTTTGTTGATTCAAGGAAAAGTTGTGCATTGGTCTTAAGAATGTTAATGGTACATAGAAGGATATCGCTGTATATTTTTTCAATGAAATTTTTTAGAAAGTAGTCTAATTTACGTATTAATCGGGTACTCTTTCTTTTGAATATTTGCCAAATATGTTTTTGCAATTCTAAATTTTTATCAGCAGAATTTGTCTTGTTAGAGCTAATACTTATATCTGGAGTTAGAATTCTTTTTTTCTTGTCTTTTGTGATTTGTTCTATTTGATTCCTGATTGTGGTTGTCCTATCAGCAAGATCTTTTATTTTTTTTTCTATAAGTGAACGTTTTGTCCAATCCGTGGATCGAATTCGAATGGTTGATTCGTCGGTAATCTTATTACTGATTATAGAATCTTTTCTATTTTCGTCCGATTCCCCTATTTTTACTTTTCCGAATCCAAATAAAAAAATAGGGTTTATTTTTTCAAGTTCTTTCATTATTCGTTTTATAACTAGAACTATTTTTTTAACCCATCTTGTTTTTTCTTTTGAAATCCTTAAAAAACATTTTCTCGTTTTTTTAAAAACTTTTAGAACTAGAGAAAGATAAAATGTTTTTTCCACTTTTCTAATTTTTTTTTTTAACTCTTTTAAAATAGGTTCAAAAAAAGAAGGTTGTTTTCGAGGAGAACCGAAGGGGAGTTCTGCTTCTCTTCCCCAGACTGTTAAAAAACAAAAATTGTCCTCTTTTCCCCCTTTTTTCATTGTATCTCTATGATGGGATCGTACCTTAGTTTGCCAAGGTTTCAGACGGAAAGGAAATAGAATTTTTATTTGAATACCATCCGTTAACCAATCTTTTGGAAATTCTGTTTCTGATAATTGAATACCATTATAAGTACATTTAACATGCATTTCTCTATTCCAATCTTTCAAATCCTCGTACCATTCGGGGAATTGGAATAATAACATACGGCCGACATTTTTAGCTATTATCAATGAGGGCAATACAATGTATTTTCGAAGAATCGATTGGGTTACTAACATTGAACCTCTTATTGCTTGAGCAAAAATAATGCTATCCCAAGTTTCTGATATTGTTATACGTTCATTTTCCTCTTTTTTTTCCTTGTTTTTTTTCTCTCTTTCTTTTGCCTCTTCCTCCTCAGACTCAGAATCGAAAATTTCAAATTCCGATTCTCTACCCATCCAACCCCTTAAAACGAGATTCATCATTTCGGAAATGTCAAAAGAGAGAAAAAAAGTTTTGTCTATTTGATCAAAAAAAAGTGGCGAATGCACATTTGCTTGAAACATTTCCCAAGTAACTGTTTTACGTCTTTGAGCCCGCGTGGATCCTTTGATTAGATCCCGACGAAAATCCGATTGTTGTGAGTAACGTATCAAAGACACCTCTTCCGCTGGATCAATATCACTAGTATTACTAATACTATTGGTAGTTTCGTCCTTATCAGTATAAATTACAACACGTTTGGCCTTTCTTGAACGAATTTCATGATCTTCCGTTGATTCTTCTTCATTTTCTTCCTCTTGTTCTTCTAAATCGTCGGTGGTCAATTTGTATGACCATCGAGGAACCCCCTTTCTTATTTCTTCTATTTCAGGAAAAAAAAATTGATTATTTTGATTTCTAATTGTTTGATCATTGTGATCGGTTGTAACTACATCGAATATCAATTGAAAACATTTTGCTTGCTTTTCTGAATCAATTCTTTTTTCTTCTGCCAATAAAGACAGTTTTTTCAAATTAAGACTGGGTGGGGATTCAAATGGGACTTCGCCGTTTGAGGTTAAGGGATGACAAGTATTTGTCGATAAAAATTCTCCATCAAAGAGATTCTTTTGATATTCAAATTCTTTTTTTTTTGAATCATTAGAAAGTAGACTGTGAATTTTATTTATCCAGACTATTTCTATGGGCTTCTCCGCATCTGTAGAAGTTATTACATCTGTAGAAGTTATTAAATCATTCCTGATTGAACGTGAATATAATTTTGTGATTTTTCCGCGATATGGTCCGTTTAGAAAAGGATCGTACATTTTAGGCAAGCATTCTTTTTCATTTTCATCATTGCATAATCTGGTTCTTTTCTCGAGCACATCTAGAACAAGGGATCCTGTTTTTTTTTCTAGAGTTTTTATTCGATTTATTAATTCATTGCTCAAGGTGTGCTTTTTTTGTTGATTAGTATAAACCCAATAATTATCCTCGTGGGATAGTTTTTCGGTCGTGTACAAAGATATCTTTCGTTCTATCATTTCTGAAAAAGTCGATAAACTCGGCGGATATGTAAAAGATATTCTTTGTTTTCCATCACTTGGACATGTATAAAAAAAATATTGTGACATTTCATTTCGTACAGCATTTTCAAATCGATCATTTTTTATATATCGAGATGGACGATTCCATCGTTTACAGTCGAAAAGAAAAGTGACAAGCGGTTTTTCAAACCAAAAAAGGCTTTTGTCTTCTTGACTTTCTAACTCCAAAAGTTCTTGTTCTCGATACCTATTAAGATAAGAGTCTTCGTAAACCGGGCTAGCTTTATAGTACGTCTCTTTAAGGTTAAAGTGGAATTCATCCTTTGTTTTTGTTTTTTCTTTTCCACTCGGGGGGATTTTGTTCATTTCATTTATTTTGTACGAATCCTTTTTTTCTTCGACGGATCCCTCTTCGTCCTCTTTAGTTTCTTTTCGGGCCGAAGTTTTTTCTATGTCGCTTTCTTCCTCATTTTCCCTGCGTTCCCCCGTTACTGAGGTTTCCTTGAAATTTTTAGTAATAATGGGGAAAGGCATTCTGCCAATAGTATACACAAGTG